CTTCTGTTTTATCTCATTTCATAGAGAGCAGATTGAATCTTCAATTCATTGAATTTTTATTTTTTTGTACCCCGATCATAATATCATAATAAAAGAATTTGGTATAAATTGGAGAAATTTTGATATCCGATAAAAGACTCCATCAGCCTAAGTGACAGAATTTTTCCCAGGAATGCTTTATCAATTTCCATTTCTTTCTATTTATACCTGGCTCAAGTTCAAATTTGAACTTGCATCAAAAATGCCTCCATTTCTCTGTCTTGTTTCCGTTCATACGTATGATATATATGGATGGAGTTGACTAAAATTTTATGTGATTCAGTAAACAGAATATCCATTCCATCATTGCTAGATCGATTGGTAGGGTTCAATGAATAGTGAGCCAAGCCAATAATGGGATTTTTTCAATAAAGAAAAGAGGAAACTTCAGATTAAGATGATCAAAAATGGAAATGAGGGAATGTCCACAATACCTGGATTTAGTCAGATACGATTTGAGTAATTTTGTAGGTTCATTAATCAGGGCTTGACGGAAGAATTTCTGTCTATACGAGTACTATAATATCGGATTGGGGGGGAAGGTCAGAATTAGAAATTGATAGAAAAGCAAGGATATGGGCCCATGTAAGTAGAAAACAAAAAATATCTATACTCATTGGATCATTAGCTATTCATGTGAAGGTTGTTTACTGGGGATCTATAGAGAGTCCTTTTTATGAATTATCTGAGAGATCAAAAGAGGCACAGATGATTTATTTATCACCAAATAGAGATGAATATTATATGGTAGCAGCAGGAAATTCTTTGGCCTTGAATCGGGGTATTCAAGAACAACAGGTTGTTTCAGCTTGATATCGTCAAGAATTCCTGACTATTGCATGGGAAGAAATTCATCTTAGAAGTATTTTCCCCCTCCAATATTTTTCTATTGGAGCTTCCCTCATTCCTTTTATCGAGCATAATGATGCGAATCAAGCTTTAATGAGTTCTAATATGCAGCGCCAAGCAGTTCCCTTTTCTCGGTCCGAGAAGTGCATTGTTGGAACTGGGTTGGAAGGCCAAACGGCTCTAGATTCGAGGATTTCAGCTATAGCTGAACGCAAGGGAAAAATCATTTATACCGGTACTCAAAAGATCCTTTTCTCAAGTAATGGGGATACTCTAAGTATTCCATTAGTTATGTATCAACGTTCCAACAAAAATACTTGTATGCATCAAAAAACTCAGGTTCAGCGGGGTAAATACATTAAAAAGGGACAGATTCTAGCGGGCGGTGCGGCTACAGCTGGCGGTGAACTCACTTTAGGAAAAAATGTATTAGTAGCTTATATGCCATGGGAAGGTTACAATTTTGAAGACGCAGTACTAATTAGCGAACGTCTGGTCTATGAAGATATTTATACTTATTTTCACATCTGTAAATATGAAATTCAGACTCATATAACAAGCCAAGGTCCTGAAAGAATCACTAAAGAGATCCCGCATTTAGAGGCTCGTTTACTCCGAAATTTAGACAGAAATGGAATTGTGATGCTGGGATCTTGGATAGAAACGGGCGATATCTTAGTAGGTAAATTAACACCTCAGGCAGCGAGTGAATTGTCATATGCCCCGGAGGATAGATTATTACGAACTATACTGGGCATTCAGGTATCCACTTCAAAAGAAACTTCTCTAAGACTACCTATAGGGGGAAGGGGTCGAGTTATTGATGTGAGATGGATCAATAGAAAGGGGGTTTCCAATTATAATACAGAAAAGATTCGTGTATATATTTCACAGAAACGTGAAATCAAAGTAGGTGATAAAGTAGCTGGAAGGCATGGGAATAAGGGTATAATTTATAAGATTTTGTCTAGACAAGGTATGCCCTATTTGCAAGATGGAACGCCTGTTGATATGGTATTAAATCCATTAGGAGTCCCCTCACGAATGAATGTGGGACAGATATTTGAATGTTCACTCGGGTTAGCGGGGGATTTGCTAAAGAAACATTATAGAATAGGACCCTTTGATGAGAGATATGAGCAAGAGGCCTCAAGAAAACTAGTGTTTTCTGAATTATATGAAGTCAGTAATAAAACAAGAAATCCATTTCTAATAGGAAAGTCTTATATCCTAAAATTAATTCATCAAGTTGATGATAAAATCCATGGACGTTCCAGTGGGCATTATGCACTTGTTACACAACAACCCCTTAGAGGGAGGGCAAAACAAGGGGGACAAAGAGTAGGAGAAATGGAAGTTTGGGCTCTAGAGGGATTTGGTGTTGCTCATATTTTACAAGAGATGCTTACTTATAAATCTGATCATATTAGAGCTCGTCAAGAAGTACTTGGTGCTACGATTATCGGAGCAACAGTACCTAATCAAGAAGGTGCTCCAGAATCTTTTTGATTGCTCGTTCGAGAACTATGATCTTTGTCCCTGGAACTGAATCATTTCCTTGTATCTGAAAAAAACTTCCAGATGGATAGGAAGGAAGCTTGATCTAAATGAATCAGAATTTCTATTCTATGATCGACCAGTATAAACATCAACAACTTCGAATTGGACCAGTTTCCCCTCAACAAATCAGGGCTTGGGCAAAAAAAATTCTACCCAATGGAGAGATAGTTGGAGAGGTGACAAAACCCTATACTTTTCATTATAAAACTAATAAACCAGAGAAGGATGGATTGTTTTGTGAAAGAATTTTTGGACCTATAAAAAGTGGGATTTGTGCTTGTGGAAATTACCGAGGAATTGGGACTGAAAAAAAAGATCCAAAATTTTGTGAAGAATGCAGGGTGAAATTTGTTGATTCTCGGATACGAAGGTACAAAATGGGATACATCAAACTGACATGTCCAGTGACTCATGTGTGGTATTTGAAACGTCTTCCTAGTTATATTGCGAATCTTTTAGATAAGCCCCTTAGGGAATTAGAGGCCTAGTCTATTGCGATGTGTGATTTGATCGAAATCTTCATTGAACATATTTCGATTGAGAAACTGTCATCCCATTTAATCTGATTGGAATGCCTCCGGCTCTGACATGTATCTTGGGAAGAGTAACATGAAGCTCAGAACTTATTGGCAGAAACGAATCCATTTAGATAGTCCAGTCCTTTGTGGCTCCGGTGGAGACTAGATCAATGCGTCGTTGGCTCAAGAGAAGTTCCCATCGAAGTTCGATATGAATCTTTTGGTAATTATGTAATTATAATAATTATAATGAGATTTATAAGCACTATCAAATAATAGGAAGTGTAAAAAGAGAAATTCATTGTATATACATTCGAACTACTGTTGGTCATCTTTCTTTTTATCGAGAAATAGAAGAAGCCATACAGGGGTTTTGTCGGGCCTACTCATAGGCTATCTAACTCATGCTCTATATAAAAACTAAGAAATTATATTAGTGATGCCCATACTCGTGGGAATCCAAGTCTCTCCAATCTCACCGGTATCATAATTTATGAATTTCTGTGTGAATCAAGATTGAGGAAAGGAAGTCTTCAAATCATTGACTTAGGTCCATTGTGGAATCTTACTCATCAGAATATGGAGGTCCTTATGACAGAACGGACCAATCTGGTCTTTCACAATAAGGTGATAGATGGAACTGCTATGAAACGACTTATTAGCAGATTAATAGATTATTTTGGAATGGCATATACATCAAATATCCTGGATCAAGTGAATACTTTTGGTTTCCAGCGAGCCACTGCTACATCTATTTCATTAGGAATTGATGATCTTTTAACAATACCTTCTAAGGGATGGTTAGTTCAAGACGCTGAACAACAAAGTTTTATTTTAGTTCAAAATGATCAATATGTAGAATCAGAACAAGTGATTGCCGAGATTCGTGCCGGAATGTCCACTTTTCATTTTAAAGAGAGGGTTCAAAAACATATTTATTCTGAGTCAGAAGGATAAATGCACTGGAGTACTGATGACTATCATGCGCCCTAATATCCATATAGTAATGTTCATCTATTACCAAAAACAAGTCATTTATGGATATTAGCAGGAGGTCTATGCAGATCCAATATAGCGTCTTTTTCACTCCACAAGGATCAAGATCAAATGAATGCTAATTCTTTTTCTCTCGAAGAAAGATATATCTTTGATCTCTCACTTACTAATGATCAAGTAAGACATAAATTGTTGGATACTTTTGGTAAAAAAAAATAGGGAAATTCTTGACTATTCAAAATCTTATCGAATCATACCCAAGGGTCATTGGAATCTCAAAGAGCCTTCTACTTATATTCGTCAAGAAAATCCCTTGGCGAAAAAGCGAAGAAATAGATTCGTGATTCCCTTACAATATGATTAAGAACAAGAAAATAAACTAATACCCTGTTTTGGTATTTTGATTAAAATACCTAGAAATGGTATTTTACGTAGAAATAGTATTCTTGCTTATTTTGATGATCCGCGATACGGAAGAAGCAGTTCGGGAATTACTAAATATGGGATTGTTGAAGTAGATCAAATCGTAAAAAAAGAGGATTTGATTGAGTATCAAGGAACAAAAGAATTTCGTCCAAAATACCAAATGCAAATGAAAGTAAATCGATTCTTTTTCATTCCCGAGGAAGTGCATATCTTACCCGGATCTTCGCTCATAACGGTCCGGAACAATAGTATCATTGGAGTAGATACACGACTTGCTTTAAATAGAAATACAAGAAGTCAAGTAGGTGGATTAGTCCGAGTGGAGAGAAAAAAAGAGTATGGAATTGAGAATATTTTCTGGAGATATTCATTTTTCTGGAGAGGTGGATAAAATATCTAGGCACAGTGGCATTTTGATACCACCAGGAATGGGAAAAAATTCTAAAGGATTAAAAAAATTAAAAACTTGGATCTATGTCCAACGCATTGCATCTACCAAAAAAAAGTATTTTGTTTTGGTTCGGCCCGTAATCACATATGAAATAGCTGATGGAATAAATTTAGCAAGACTTTTCTCTCAGGATCTCTTGCAAGAAAAAGATAATGTCCAACTTCGAATTGTCAATTATATACTTTATGGAAATGACAAGTCAATTCGAGGAATTTCTTACACAAGTATTTGATTAGTTTGGGCTTGCTTAGTATTAACTTTGGACCAAGAAAAAAAGAGTTCAATAGAAGAGGCTCATGCTTCTTTTATTGAAATAAGGGCAAATGATCTGCTTCGTGATTTCATCCGAATTGAGTTAGTAAAGCCCACTATTTCGTATACCGAAAAAAGGTATGATATGGCAGGTTCAAGATTGATCTCCAATAATGAATTAGATCGTATTCTTAGAAATCCTTTTGATTCCAAGGTGAAGATTTGATCATTTCCCCAACATCAGGGAACTCTTGGTATATTGTTGAATCGAAATAAGGAATGCCAATCTTTCATAATTTTGTCATCATCCAATTGTTCTCGAATTGGCTCCTTAAATGCTTCGAGATATAATAATGCGACAAAGGAATTGGATCCCATGACTCTAATTAGGGATTTGTTGGGTCCTTTAGGTACTATTGTGCCTAAAATAGTAAATTTTCGTTCATCTTACTATTTAAGAACTTATAATCAAGTCTTTTTAAAGAAATATTTTTTACTTGGAAATTTTCAACAGACTTTCCAAGTGCTTCAAGTACTTCTATTTCAATACTGTTTCCTAGATGAAAATAGTAGGATTTATAATCCCGATCCATACAGTAACATCGTTTGGAATTAATTCCGTTTGAATTGGTATTCTCTCCATCATGATTTTTGTGAAGAGGCATGGACAATAATTAGCCTCGGACAATTTCTTTGTGAAAATGTATGTCTATTTAAATACGGATCACGCATAAAAAAATCTGGTCAAATTTTCATTGTTAATGTTGACTCTTTAGTTATAAGATCAGCTAAGCCCTATTTGGTCACTTCAGGAGCAACTGTCCATGGCCATTATGGGGAAACCTTATTATGAAGGAGATACATTAATTACATTTATATATGAAAAATCGAGATCAGGTGACATAACACAAGGTCTTCCAAAAGTGGAACAAATCTTATAAGTTCGTTCGATTGATTCAATATTGATGAGCCTCAAAAGAAGAGTTGAAGGTTGGGACGAACGTATCCGAAGGATTCTTGGGATCCCCTGGGGATTCTTGATTGGAGCTGAACTAACCATAGCCAAAAGTCGTATTTCTTTGGTTAATAAGATCCAAAAGGTTTATCGATCCCAGGGGGTACAGATCCATAATAGACATTTAGAGATTATTGTACGTCAAGTAACATCAAGAGTTTTGGTTTCAGAAGAGGAAATGTCTAATGTTTTTTTACCTGGGGAATTCATTGGATTGTTGCGAGCAGAGCGAGCAGGGCGCGTTTTGGACGAAGCAATCTGTTATCGGACAATCTTATTGGGAATAACGAAGTCATCTCTGAATAATAAAAGTTTAATATCCAAAGCAAGTTTTCAAGAAACTGCTCAAGTTTTAGCAAAAGCTGCTCTACGAGGTTGTATTGATTGGTTGAAAGGCCTGAAAGAGAACGTTGTTCTGGGGGGGATTATACCGGTTGGTACCAGATTCAACAAATTAGTACATCGTTCAAAGCAAGACAAAAACATTTATTTGAAAATCAAAAGGAATAATATATTTGAGTTGGAAATGAGAAATATTTTGTTACACCATAGAGAATTATTTTGTTCCTGTGCCCCAAACACTTTCCATGAGACATCAGACCAATCGTTTACGTAATGTAATTTACTAATTCCTAACAAGAGGTTCATTATTTTTACTTTAACTCTCTAGTCTGATTCTGGATTTCGTAATCAATGAAATAGAAATTAAAGAATGAAATTCATGGTTTGGGTCGTAGATCAATGTTCAATCCTGGTAGAAGGTTCCGTCGGAACAATTATTTATTTCACAGGGTACTGAATCTCTTTGAAAAAAAAAAGATAAAGTGTGGAAAAATGGGAAGACGATATTGGAACATAAATTTGGAAGAAATGATGGAAGCGGGAGTTCATTTTGGTCATGGTACTAATAAATGGAATCCTAGAATGGCTCCTTACATTTCTGCAAAGCGTAAAGGTATTCATATTACAAATCTTACTATAACTGCTCGTTTTTTATCAGAAGCCTGCAATTTAGTTTTTGATGCAGCAAGTAGGGGAAAAGAATTCTTAATCGTTGGCACCAAAAAGAAAGCAGCGGATTTAGTAGCATCAGCAGCAATAAGGGCTCGATGTCATTATGTTAATAAAAAATGGCTTGGTGGTATGTTAACGAATTGGTCTACTACAGAAACAAGGCTTCAGAAGTTCAGGGACTTAAGAGCAGAACAAAAGATAGGGAAACTCAATCGTCTTCCCAAAGGAGATGCAGCAATGTTGAAGAGAAAGTTATCTACCTTGCAAGCATATTTGGATGGGATCAAATATATGACGGGATTGCCCGATATTGTAATTATCGTTGATCAGCAAGAAGAATATACGGTTCTTCAAGAATGTGTAATTTTGGGTATTCCGGCAATTTGTTTAATCGATACAAATTGTGACCCAGATCTTGCAGATATTTCTATTCCGTCCAACGATGATGCTATAGCTTCGATTCGATTGATTTTTACCAAATTAGTATCTGCAATTTGTGAGGGCCGTTCTAGTTATATAAAAAAATGATTTGTATTTTTTTTATGTTATTTATCGGTATCCGAAAGATACGATTTCTAACTTAAATTCATGAATAAACATAGATGAATTGAGAAAGAGATGGTTGAATCAAAATAATTACTTTTTTGAAGTTTGACTTCTGTTAGAGGACAATATGAATGTTATACCATGTTCCGTTAAAACACTCAAAGGGTTATATGATATGTCAGGTGTAGAAGTAGGCCAACATTTATATTGGCAAATAGGAGGTTTACAAATACATGCCCAAGTACTTATCACTTCTTGGGTTGTAATTGCTATCTTATTAGGTTCAATCATCATAGCTGTTCGGAATCCACAAACCATTCCGACTAATGGTCAGAATTTCTTCGAATATGTCCTTGAATTTATTCAAGACTTGAGCAAAAATCAGATTGGAGAGGAGTATGGTCCTTGGGTTCCTTTTATAGGAACGATGTTCCTATTTATTTTTGTTTCTAACTGGTCAGGTGCTCTTTTACCTTGGAAAATCATAAAGTTATCTCATGGGGAGTTAGCTGCGCCCACAAATGATATAAATACTACTGTTGCTTTAGCTTTACCCACGTCAGTGGCATATTTCTATGCAGGTCTTAGAAAAAAAGGATTGGGATATTTTGGTAAATACATTCAACCAACTCCAATACTTTTACCAATTAATATTCTAGAGGATTTCACAAAACCTTTATCTCTTAGTTTTCGACTTTTCGGGAATATATTGGCTGATGAATTAGTGGTTGTTGTTCTTGTTTCTTTAGTACCTTCAGTAGTTCCTATACCTGTAATGTTTCTTGGATTATTTACAAGTGGTATTCAAGCTCTTATTTTTGCAACTTTGACTGCGGCTTATATAGGTGAATCCATGGAGAGTCATCATTAACTCATAGTCTTTTTTGAAGCTTATCCCAATTCAAGCAATGCGGGGGTTTCGATATAATTCACTGGGTTGGAGAAGAAGATGCAAATAGCTACATGTATGTATATATGAAGAAAGGTAGATGATATTGCATAATTTGGAAGAGAAAGAAGGGTTGAGGATATTACTACATATATGTATATGTAATACTTATGAGTATCAATCCTTGTGTAAGAATGGTTACAGAATATGATTTCATAGAATAAAAAGTAAAAAGTGCAGGTGATTTACGTTATGGAAGAATAAAAATGGAAGAATAAAAGTATATGTTATTTACTAGTGAGATAGTAATTACCCCTATCTCTTTTTTTTATAGCCCACTGCATTTAGATGGATTCCCATATTAGTCCTTTTTATATTTTGTCTGTTATTGTGAATTGAATGAAATAGAAATAATAGAATAGTTTCTAAACAAGAAAACGCAATGACTAAAACCGTATACATATCTATTTACATAAGGTAGAAAGGAAAAACGGTATATCAAAGTAGTTCTGACAATTCAGTAATATTCTGAATTCCATTTGGAGCTTTTAGCTACTTTGACCCGATATATTTTAGTGAAAAAGATCAAAAAATAAAAAAAAAATGTAGTAAAAGTAAAGTAAATAATAAAAGTCGAAGTAGAAAAAGAAGTAGATTAAGTACTCATTTATTGGTTGGTTGTATCATTAACCATTTCTTTTTTTGGTGCGAGGAATTTACTATGAATCCACTTATTTCTGCTGCTTCCGTTATTGCTGCTGGATTGGCTGTAGGGCTTGCTTCTATCGGACCTGGGTTTGGTCAGGGTACTGCTGCGGGCCAAGCCGTAGAAGGTATTGCGAGACAACCAGAAGCAGAGGGAAAAATACGAGGTACTTTATTGCTTAGTCTGGCTTTTATGGAAGCTTTAACAATTTATGGGTTGGTCGTGGCATTAGCTATTTTATTTGCAAATCCTTTTGTTTAATGTTTCATTTCATCGTAGAATAAAAACGTAAAAAAAAAAAAATAAGAATAAAAACATAACCATAACTAAGAAATTTGAGAATTCTCAAATTCCATTAAGAATAATAAGTGGAGTGATACAAAAAGAACTCTGTTCTTTGTTAGTCCTATCTATAAGGGGAGAGCATATGAAAAATATAACCAATTCTTTTGTTTCCGTGGGGCACTGGCCATCCGCTGGGAGTTTCAAGTTTAATACCAATATTTTAGCAACAAATCCAATAAATCTAAGCGTAGTGCTGAGTGTATTGATTTTTTTTGGAAAGGGAGTGTGTGCGAGTTGTGTATTTCAAGAATAGGTTGGATTTAACCGGCTGCACTTTCTTTATATTTATGTATTCTTTTTATAGCAGAAATAGGAACAAAAGGTGCAAAATCTCGACGAATTACTTCGGAATTGGATTTCATTCAGAAATCATCATATGTAAGAACCATAGCAT